AAAAATAAAAAAAAAATAACGCCAGGAATCAAAAAAAAGAAAAAGAATAATGCAGAATCATCCCCCAAAATTTCGAAAATATTCAAAATAAAAAATATTGAATTAATAGTTAAATTTTTCATTGAAAAAATATATATAGATATCTTTCTATGTATCATTAATATGCGAAAAATCGCTCTACAACTTTTTATCGAATCAACAAAAAAAATTCTTGCTAATGATAAATACATTGACAATAAGGAAACAAATCAAGAAAGGATTAATAAAACAAAACAAAATAAAATTGACTTTATTTCACCTATGACTATAAAAGGGGCTTTTGATAATCTTAGAAATAGTAAGCGGAAGTCAGATATTTTTTTTGATTTATCTTACTTGTCACAAAAATATGTATTTTTAAAATTATCACAAACCCAAATTATTAACTTCAATAAGTTAAGATCTATTCTTCAATATAATGGACCGTCTTTTTTTCTTAAGACTGAAATAAAGGATTTTTTTGGAAGACAGGGACTATTTCATTCCGAATTAAGACATAAGAAACTTCCAAATTATGGAATGAACCCATGGAAAAACTGGTTAAGAGGTCATTATCAATACGATTTATCTCAGATTACATCGTCTAGATTAATCCCCCAAAAATGGCGAAATAGAATCAATCAATGCCATACGTCTCAAAATAAAGATTTAAACAAAGGGTATTCCTCTGAAAAAGACCAATTACTTGATTCAAAAAAAAAACAAAATTTAAAAGTCTATTTATTACCAAATAAAGAGGATAATTTAAAAAAAAACTATAGATATGATCTTTTATCATATAAATATATCCATTCTGAAACTAAGAATAACTCCTATATTTATAGATCATCATTAGAAACAAATAAGAAACAAGAAAATTCCACCAGCAATAAAGAATCATTTTTTAACATACTCAAGAATATTCCTAGCAAGAATTATCTAGGAAAAAGCGATATTATATATATGGAAAAAAATAAAGATAGAAAATTTTTGTGTAAAATTAATAAAAATATTAAGGTTGAACCTAATAAGGACCAAATAATGGATAAAATTCATAATAATGGTCTTTTTTATCTTCCGATTGATTCAAATTCCAAAATAAATTACAGAAAGATATTTTTTGATTGGATGGGAATGAATGAAAAAATCTTAATCTTAAATTGCCTCATATCGAATCCGAAAGTTTTTTTCTTTCCAGAGTTTGTGATACTTTATCATAACTATAAAGAGAAACCTTGGTTTATCCCAAGCAAATTACTTCTTTTTAATTTGAATATAAATCCCAATTTTAGTGAAAATAAAAATATCAACAGAAAGCAAAAGGAGTCTTTTTTAAATTTTCGTCCATCAAATTCAAAACAATATTTTGAATTAAAGAATCAAAACAATATTGAAGAGTATTTTTTAGAATCGATCGAAAAAATAAAAATATTCCTTAAAGGAGATTTTCCGTTGCAATTAAGATGGACTGGACGTTTGAATCAATTGAATCAAAAAATGATGAATAATATCCAGATATATGGTCTCCTACTTAGCCTTATAAATGTAAGAAAAATTACTATATCCTATATTCAAAAGAAAGAAATGAATCTGGATATAATGAGGAGGCCTTTAAATCTTACACAATTAATGAAAAACGGAATATTAATTATCGAACCTGCCCGCCTATCTCTAAAAAATGACGGACAGTTTTTTATGTATCAAATCATAGGTATTTCAGTGGTTCATAAAAGTAAGTACCAAAGTAATCAAAGATACCGAAAACAAAAAAATGTTGCTAAAAATACAGACAAAAATAATTATGATTTGCTTGTTCCTGAAAAAATTTTATCGTCTAGACGTCGTAGAGAATTAAGAATTCTCATTTCTTTCAATTTGGATTTAAAGAATAACACTGGTGTGGATAGAAATACATTAGTTTACAAGGAGAACAAGATAAAAAAATGGAGTCAATTTTTGAATGAAAGTCCACATTTGGACCTAAAAAAAAATGAATTAATTAAATTCAAGTTCTTTTTTTGGCCTAATTATCGATTAGAAGATTTAGCTTGTATGAATCGCTATTGGTTTGATACCAATAATGGAAGCCGCTTGAGTATGTTAAGGATATATATGTATCCATGATTCAAAGTTTTGAGTTTCCTATATATTCTGTTGTTCTATCAATCAGATTTTTCTGTCCGTGATCGAAATATATCCACAACCAACCAAATGAACATATGCGCTGTCTTACATTCGGATACTGCAATAAAATAATAAGGAAATGACATAGGAAATGGCGTATCAATTAAAGCTAGAAATTAATCAACAGAATCTTCGTACTAAACTATTTGGTATCGTCTTTTTGTATCACTATACAAATGAACTCCAAAATCAGATTTATTAATGTTAATTGATAAAATCAGGAGTCTATAAAGAAATTCTGATTATTGTGTATACTACATTCAAATTTCTGACATTATTATTATTGCTCAATAAAATAAATATCTGTAAAAAGGGGAGTGTTAAATTATTTTATGGTAAAAAATTCATTTATTTCCATTATTTTTCAAGAACAAGAAGAAAACAAAGAAAACAGAGGATCTGTTGAATTTCAAGTAGTAAGTTTCACCAATAAGATACGGAGACTTACTTCACATTTGGAATTGCACAAAAAAGACTATTTATCTCAGAGAGGTCTGCGGAAAATTCTGGGAAAACGTCAACGGTTGCTGGCTTATTTGTCAAAAAAAAATAGAGCGCGTTATAAAGAATTAATAGGCCAGTTGGATATTCGAGAGAGAAAAACTCGTTAATTTGAAGAGTTAGTTTGAATTATCGCTTAAAGTTTGATGAACTTCTTTTCGCTTTCAGCAATTCATGGAAGAATGAATCAGGAAAAACCTATGACTGGATCAGCTACAAGAAAAGACCTCATGATAGTCAATATGGGACCTCACCACCCATCAATGCATGGTGTTCTTCGACTTATTGTTACTCTAGATGGTGAAGATGTTATTGACTGTGAACCAATATTAGGTTATTTACACAGAGGTATGGAAAAAATTGCAGAAAATCGAACAATTATACAATATTTGCCTTATGTAACACGTTGGGATTATTTAGCTACTATGTTCACAGAAGCAATAACTGTAAATGCGCCCGAGCAATTAGGCAATATTCAAGTCCCTAAAAGGGCCAGTTATATCAGAGTCATTATGTTGGAGTTAAGTCGTATAGCTTCGCATTTGTTATGGCTTGGCCCTTTTATGGCAGATATTGGGGCACAGACTCCTTTCTTCTATATTTTTCGAGAAAGAGAATTTATATATGACCTATTCGAAGCTGCCACCGGTATGCGAATGATGCACAATTTTTTTCGTATTGGTGGAGTCGCTGTTGATTTACCTCATGGGTGGATAGATAAATGTTTGGATTTTTGCGATTATTTTTTAACAGGAATTGCTGAATATCAGAAACTTATTACACGGAATCCCATTTTTTTAGAACGAGTTGAAGGAGTAGGTATTATTAGTGGAGAGGAAGCAATAAATTGGGGTTTGTCGGGACCAATGCTACGAGCTTCCGGAATACAGTGGGATCTTCGTAAAGTTGATCATTATGAGTGTTACGACGAATTTGATTGGGAAGTCCAATGGCAAAAAGAGGGGGATTCATTAGCTCGTTATTTAGTACGAATCAGTGAAATGACAGAATCCATAAAAATTATTCAACAGGCCTTAGAAGGAATTCCGGGAGGGCCCTATGAAAATTTAGAAATCCGCCGCTTTGATCGAGTAAAAGATACTGTATGGAATGAGTTTGACTATCGATTCATTAGTAAAAAACCTTCTCCGACTTTTGAATTGTCGAAGCAAGAACTTTATGCGCGAGTCGAAGCACCAAAAGGGGAATTAGGAATTTTTCTGATAGGAGATAAGGGTGTTTTTCCTTGGCGTTATAAAATTCGCCCACCGGGGTTTATTAATTTGCAAATTCTTCCTCAGTTAGTTAAAAGAATGAAATTGGCTGATATTATGACGATACTAGGTAGTATAGATATCATTATGGGAGAAGTTGATCGTTAAAATGATAATTGATACAACAGAAGTACAAGCTATCAATTCTTTTTCTAGATTGGAATCCTTAAAAGAGGTCTATGGGATCATATGGATGCTTATTCCTATTTTTACTCTTGTATTAGGAATCACAATAGGTGTACTAGTAATTGTTTGGTTAGAAAGAGAAATATCTGCGGGTATACAACAACGTATTGGTCCTGAATACGCAGGACCTTTGGGAATTCTTCAAGCTCTAGCAGATGGTACCAAATTACTTTTCAAAGAGAATCTTCTTCCATCTAGAGGAGATACTCGTTTATTCAGTATTGGGCCATCTATAGCAGTCATATCAATTTTATTAAGTTATTTAGTAATTCCTTTTAGTTATCACCTTGTTCTAGCCGATCTGAGTATCGGTGTTTTTTTATGGATTGCTATTTCAAGCATTGCCCCTGTCGGCCTTCTTATGTCAGGATATGGCTCAAATAATAAATATTCTTTTTTAGGTGGTCTACGAGCTGCTGCTCAATCAATTAGTTATGAAATACCATTAACTCTATGTGTGTTATCAATATCTCTACGTGTGATTCGTTAAGACATAAATTGCCCCCTACTTCTTTTCTTTCTAGGAAAGAAGTGTCATGATTTGAATATCCATTTTCGTTTTTTATTCATTATTCGGGGATTGATGAAGGAAACCAGATAGTTATATGAGTGAAAGAAACCGCTTATCAATTTGCAGTAAACGATTGAATCTCATTTCCTATGTACAAGAGTTAAGAAAAGTAAACATAAGTATTAAAGTATTAAAGACTGTTTACCCCAAGATTGATTGATTAGTCATCATTACTTGAAGCGGGTTCAAAAGATCAACTTTATGGTGTTTTTACTATTCCTTCTATTACCATATGTATTACCCTAAGTAGATTGATAAAAATGTGT